CTGAATGCTTTACCTCCTCGCTCCCTATCGGCTAAAGCATAAAGGAGCGATCCCTGCCATCCATATTGCGATGGCTCTGGCTAACAATCTTAATCGCCTTCTCCTGCTCATCCACGGCCTTATCCTCTCGTATTCCCCCGTCTCTTACTCGCTCCTACTCCTATTCCCTACATATACTTACTCTTTGATTGCTGACTGGCTATTGCTAAGAAGAGAAGGCCATGAGCTAAAGTAGGTTATAGTCTCTAGCTTCGTAACTTCGCTCCCTTCATCCACTGATTCACTCCTCTCTTGCTCAACTAGAAGATCCAGGGTCTAAAAGGTACAAGAGGTTATGAAATAGAATACGCTTGCTTTCGATGGCGATTCCTACGACTACTTATTTATATATATATATTCCGATTTCTTTTTCTGGTGTTGCTTGTGCCTGTTGCTGCTCCTGGTCTTCCATTGACTTCCGCCGAACGCCGAATACGAAAGGTAAAAAGCAAGTCAATCTATTAGCCATCTCCCTTCGGCTCCTCTTTAGATCGTGGACTCGGGCTTATTTATTTTATTAAGGGAAGCACTTCGTTCCACTCGTTCTAGACATACTCTAAACTCCCAACAAGAGAAAGAAGGAAAACAAGGAGTAAACAAGAGCTACAACAACTAGAGTGTCAAGGCCAGGAGGAGGCAAGGGAAGTTTCTTTTGGGAAGCAAGCCCCTCAACTTATCCGCTTATCGGAAAGAGCAGGGACCTACTACCTACAGGCAGAGACAGGACAGCAAACTTATGGGCACCGGATTGTAAGTCATATCTATTCTTTGCTCGTGAAGTCTACGAAGCGAGCCTTCACTGGGGAGATAGCGACCTCTTCAACTCCACTACTACTACCTGTACTCAATCAAGTACAACTAACAAAAAAAAGACACTCTTAATACAAGAAAGGAGGTATTTTTCTTTTTGGAAGCGAAGCGACCTAGTCGAGCTATTGTCAAGTTAAGCAGTTCCTCTTGTCGAGCTAGACTCTACTCGCGCTATAGTCGAGGAAAGCTCGCGCGTTATTCGTGTTAAGCTGTCGAGTTAACTAGACTCGAGGGACTAATCCTTTAGGCAACTCCTCCTCTCTGAGAAGAGGACACTTACTTAGTTCAGTGCAACAACAAAAGAAAGGACCCTTACCCCTCTATATCCCTTTTTTGGGGGGAAGATCAAACTCTTTAACTCAATCTACTACTACTGTTCTCACTCATTGACATAAGTAAAAGCTACAAGTTCCTTACTCAAAGAACTCGTACCGGTACTCTTGAGTTCACAACCCTAAAAACCTTAGATTGGAGTAGAAACTCGCTCCTACGTCTTACGTAGAACCATGAACCATCGATCGAGTGAGTTCGAGGTGGTTCATGCTTTCTATATAACTCGCTGTACGCTAAGGCAAAGGTTGTAACCATGCGTCATGCGTGCCGTAAGCGGGCTCTGGTGGGGGAACCCGTAGGAAGGGGGGACGACCCGCCGAATTCACATCAGAAATCGCCAGAACACAAACGAAATCTTGAATTGCGTATAGAAACAAAACGAACCACTTCTATTCTCGGAGCTGAGGTATATGAAGAATGGCTTTTTGGTCCCTTTCGTCCAGTGGTTAGGACATCGTCTTTTCATGTCGAAGACACGGGTTCGATTCCCGTAAGGGATGGCTACTCTTTCCCGGCCGCTTTCAGTTAGTGTTCATTGCTGAGTGATCGCTCGCTATCTGGCTGGAAAAGGTGGTCCGGAAGCTTTCTCTCTCCCAGCAAGCAAGACGAGATCACCACTTCTCTCAGTAATGGACTTCCTTTAATCCTTCCTTAGCCTTAGATGTCCTATCATAGATTATCGAACCTCCGAAAGACAAAATCCCCATGCATGCGTTCTTTCTCAGCCATACATCTCTTTTTTTTTTCTTTTGGCCGTTTTTGTTAGGCATTGAACCCCACCTTAGGTGCTGAGTGGTGTCCTCCCCTCCCTAATACCTAAAAAAAAAGTTCCGTCTATGGAGCCTAAAGCTTAAACCATGGCATGGCAGTAAGCAGTAAGTTGGCCTAGTCTCTTGCCCAGCCTTCGCCTTCTTCAGTGGCCAAGTTGAAGCGTTCAACGGTTCTTCGGCCTACCACCTTTCTTTTTCAAGGTTGAGCTTGTTCAATTGAAGCTAATGCTATGCTGCCCTTCCCTTGTTCAAGAGAAGGCGAGGACTTTCTTTTAGCTACCGGCCCAAACAAAAGAGATTAGCCTCTTGATCGATCGATTGATTGGATTGCAGTACGAAGGGCTTTAATAAGGAGGCATGGTGGCCAACCAAGGCAGTGAAATCGAGACAATCAATCGGGAGAGGGTTTAGTTAGGAGTCCGGGTTCCATCCTATAAGTTGAAGGAAGGGAGCAAAGGAAGTTCTCTTTGCCCTTAGTCTTGGGTTCAGTGAATAGGGAAATTAGGTTAGTCTTATTCCCTAGCTGAATCTGGGTTCGAATCCTACTG